GTCCCTCGCAATTTAATGGAATCATCATCATTCAAGTCGTATGATATTTGTATGGGCTTTGGTCTTCGCTTTAGTCCGGGTCACTTTGATGAGTTCATATTACATAATTTGAAGTTACCAGTAACCTGGGAAAGGTTGTCTTTCTTAAGTAATTCTCTTGGTTTATCTTATAATAGCAGACCTATTGCTGACCAATTCTTAGGTCATAGCTGTTCCATTGCCGGTTTGCGTGGTTTTCTCAACCAAGAATATCGTAATATATTGGTGGAGGTAATTAGTTATTATAACGGTATGTATGGGCGTTTCTTGGTTTTGGTCAGCTTGGGTATTGGTTGTACTGTCTGGTACGGGTTTACGCCAGGCACTGCCGATATTCACCCCGCGAACAGCGGATTGTTCGCCATTTTTGACTCGTATGATCCTTTTTTTAAAATGGACTATTATGCGCCTTACTTTCATAGGATTTCTTTTGTTGAAAAAAAGGACGTTTCAGAATCGGTTATGTCGGCATTGAAGAATGAGCATCCTTTTGCAGAGATAACAATCCCTGCTAGTGGCAATGTCCTTAAGTCTGTAGGTTTAGGTGTGATGGTAGCTTTCTTTCTAGCAGTCGGTCTAGTTCCTAACCTTTCTGGTGAAATTAATGGTACAGTTATAGCATGATTATGATTGGAGTTAGCACACTTTATAAGATAAGTTTTGTTTATACTCATTGTTCTTCTTTACACTTTCTACCTTCCAGATATTTGAGTACTGTTGAATCTTCACTTGTGCAGCTGTCTGATGATATTGACTTTATCTATAAAGATTTGACAGATAATCTTCAATTTAGTATGTCTAAATACAGATTAGCTCTTATTCAACAAAAAAGAATTTCTGGTAGATACGTTCTATCTCCACTACAAGTTAAGTTCATATGGAAAGAGGATATAACTCTGTTTTTACATGATACGCTACCTGATTGTCCTGATATAATGCTAGGTACTTTCTCTGATCCTGATATAATTTATGTGGTTATGCCTGATAAAGAGGATGTATTGGTCTTAATGGGATTATCCCTAATGTTATTTCGTCTTTCTCATGGTCGCTTGCCAAAAGATGGTTACCGATTCGAAAATGAGGATGATTCCTTTTATTACAGTCTTCAACAAATGGGAAAGGTGGATAGACTGTACAAGCTTGACTTAATGGCTTCATTAAGGATTATTCCAATCAGTCTTATTTTAGATAAGGTTAAGCCTTTTGTTGGAGATGGTTCAGTTTATAAACTCATTTCATCTTTACTTTTTCTACCTATCATTGATGATGATGGAAATCATAGGGAAGATATAAGCTGTGGGGGGATACCACCTGTGGGAGAAATAACAAGGGTATTATTCAATATTTTCTTAATGGATATCTTCGATCGTGAGTTTAAGAAAAGGTTTCCGGGAATAGCATTTGTTAGATTACTCAATGAAGTCTTTATTTCGACTAGAAAAAATGATGAAGTTCTCTTCGACGATAAAGCTGCATATCAACTATTGCAAGAACTCAGTCTGGATGGAAAGATTCTCTCTATTGCACCTGGTGATGATCCAATACCATGTTATTATAAAAAGATCATTTATATAGACTATGATTGTCAGGTACACGTATGCAATCCTATACAATATTATTAGTAGCAGGGAGAGTATTTAAGTCTATTCACTCGCCTACTCTCAGGGATGAGAGAACTACCCGGGGGCTTATCTTCTTTTCTTCTAGCGGAGAAGGGACCATTTCCTTTGCTTCGAATCAATCCTATCATCAGTAGGGGTCTAATGCCCGTCTTCGAGGGAAGCGAATCAATCGTATCAACCTTTCCAGCACAAATGCTTGTGCTAATTATTGTAGTGCTTGACTAAGTCTCTCCGTCAGTCCTAAATCCGTCTCGTAGTAAATGTCGTAGTATGAAAAAAGGAAAATCCTTAATCTTAGTTGATTACACTTCTCTTTTAAGCTCTTTATCAGATAATGATTATATTCTTAGTGTGTGAAGTCGATTCTTGCTTGACTTGTTGGCTCACCCGAGGCGAGGACTGAGTTTGCTTTCTTTCTTGCTTTGTATCGAGAGTATGTGTATGCGGTTGTAGGACATGTTCTTTCTTGTTAGAGGTTTCCTTCTCTTATTGTATTTTTCTTGTATGGCGGGACTGGTGATTCTTTTGTATCACCATTTTCCTATCCTTTATTTTTTATAAGTCAGAGCTCTCCCGGCGAAAAGGAATACGCTTTCTTTCCGCCCCTGCTTTCTTATCATTGAAAGACTTGGCAGCAGTCCATTCCTACCGTACTCCGGCTATTCTATCTGTCTGTGTATAGCGTAGAGCACGTACTATGAGTCCAAGTCCCCTAGTGTAAGACTAAGTCTGGTAGTTTCCCCTTGTGTGGTATAAGGGGCTTGTAGCTTTCAATGTGTTCCTTCTTGCAGTGAAGTAAGGAACGATTGGATTGATCTCTCTTCCTTGAGGTGTTGGACCATTGGCCTTAGGCTTAGTCCTAGAAGGTTGAATGCTTTTTTCTTTCCTGTGTAAGAGCGAAAGGACTGATTTAACTTTATTCGTTGAACGAGGGTAAGAGGTTGCTGGTGGAGCACCATTGGCCTAGTCTTTTACTAACCCCCGCTGGATTAGAATCATTCCCCTTGTTGAGTGAGGAGGGCTTGAAAGGATCTCTGTTCCGTCTAAGCCAGGGTAGGAGTTGGATCGCCATCCCCAGCACCTCTTATTGTGCTAAGGGACCATTCATGATCCTTTTTTGATAGGGTCAGCCTTTCTCTCCGGCAGTGGTCCAACCTTAGTATATGAGATATGCTACTAGTGGTACCTCATTTGATCTTGGTGTGGAGCCCCTGAGGTTCTAACTCGAACTACGGAAGCTCATCCGGCTAGCTTCTTTGTCGATGTCGGAGTCTTCGCTGCTTTACCGGGTTCCGAGGCGATATCCGTTGTTTCGACCTCCTCACGGGCTACTCTAGTTTTTTGTTGATTGTCTTGTTCTAAGCAAGACGGAGAGGTGTTATAATAGAATCTCTCTTAGTTCTCTGGCTGCTAGGAGTTCCTTGGTTAGAGCTTTCTTACCAAAAAAAAGCAATGTTATAGAATACTCTAAACTATAGTTCATACTGAAAGGAAATGGGAAAGCGGGAGAGAATGATTACGCGATTGCTGTAAAAAGAATCACACCTTCACTCAAGTAGACAGGAAAGTATGACGTCCTAGCTCAATCTTCCAAAAGAAAGAAAAAAGCATTTATCCCTACGACTTGACTTCCCCTCAGCTTCTGTTCGTTCTGTCCCTCCTCGGTGCATCTTCCCTTTGCAAGGTCCATAAGCAGTATGACCCTGCGAAGGCTTTTCGGGTATTCCTTTCTTTCGATCGACTTCCTTGGCTAAGTACTCGAATAGCTTTGGTGCCTGTAGCCAACTTCGGAAATCAAACTTATATAGGGTACGGCGATTGAACTTTTCTTTTAGAATGCAAACTAAACCCCGTGAACAATACAGGCGTACGTAGGGCACACTTTGACTAGAGCCTTTACCGGACCGCTTTTCCGGAATCGGAATACAGTATGAATTCCATAGGCCCAGCAATTTCGGTCAGTGGAATAAGAAATTCCCTAGACCTCCAGTCTATTCTCAGATGGGACTCACGCTATTCTTAGCTGCCCTTTCGTCTGATCGGAAGATAAAAAGGGAATGTGGACATCATCCTTTGCCCTATTGGCACTGTGTTATCTGTGTATCCCCATAGGTTCCCGAATACACTGGCCCGGCTGGTAGAGTCCGACTGGGAGGATCCCCTTGATTATTCTTCGTTCATTGAAAGAACCCCACGTATGGCACGAGGGAAGAAAGAGACGGATTTCAATGGCATATTCGAACAAGCCTATCAATTCCTGGGGCATTTTCACGACTCGACCTTCCCCGGTAAAGTCGCTGCCCCTTGCCCCTAGGATCTCTGTTCCCAGCTTCACCTCTTCGGCAAGCCGCTTGCCTCAGTTGGTTCCTGTGCTTTGAAGCAAGAAGCTAAGATCATCTACAAAGACGGACACAAGGGGTCTCTTTTATCGGTGGATTCTACTTCCGTGGTAAACCTATAAGCTCAGAGGTTCCCGAAAACACAGTCCTCGTCCGGCTGGGGCTGGGCGGATCCTTATATTACCTTTGGCCAAGGAGAGGAAAAAAAATGAACCGAAAGAACGGCTCTAGGTCTAGGGAATACCCTAGGATGGAAGGCAATCTCTCCTCGAAGATGGATGGGCTTAATCCAATAGCCAAAATAGTCAAAGAAGATGGCATTGAATGAAAGCTGGGAGGGAGGTGAAGATTCATTGAATCAGTAGTTAAGATAGCCACACAGACAGAACAGAATCGCTTGTGAAAGAAAAAGCTTCACATGAATCTGGATAGGGAGCAGGCGATGTCGAATTGAGAAACCTTCCTACCCTATAATCTTTCTAAAGTGCCTAAGGTGCCCTGGAAAGTGTTTTCCCAACTCTAAAGGGCGTGCAGTAACTTCCTGTGTCTGTAGCCAATAGCCAATTTCTGGCTATATGGATTGACTCTATGCCTTGCCTTCCTGCCGGCTTGGTAACTGTATCCCGGAGATCTCTTATTTAGTTGGTTGGTCTGTCTCTGTCTCTCGACTCTCCGGTTAGTAGGTCAATCAATATCGGTTTGATGGTTGGTGGCTTGACTTTCGCTTCGATAGTTAATGGCTAAACCAAGATCTCCCCTTCCGCTTCGGTCTCGGTGACCGTGATAAAGAAACCTTCCCTCTTGTCTTTCCTGAAAGTCTGGGTGTTAAACGACTCTAAAGAGAGTGAGTGACCAACGAACGGAGAAAAAAACGCTACAGTCTATGACGCAAATCTTCAGAGATATGTTGCATAAAACCGTAAAATGCTACGTGGATTACCTAGCCGTAAAAAGCCGTAAAGGAGTCGACCACTTGGCGGATTTACGAAAAGTCTTCCTTAGGCTTAGGCAACACAACCAGAAGATGAACCCTCTAAAGTACTTCTTCGGAGTATCGTCAGGGTATTCTTCGGACTCATAGTACGAAAGAAAGAATGGGATTAAGGTGTATCCCGCAAAAACAAAAGACATACTGGGGATGCCGTCTCCTACTAATATCAAGGAATTGAGAGGCTTCCAAGGGCTGCTGGCCTATATAATCAGGTTTATCGCCAATAGATAAGGAAAGTGCCAACCCTCTTTTCTTTTCTCGCCTATAAGTAAGAAGTCTGGGGAACTAGAGGTGATAAAGAAAGAAAGGAATGGAGCAGAGGCAGAGTGAAGGATCCGGATTCAATTCTTTTTGAGTTTGAGTGAACACCCGGTAGCCAATCGATCAGGACTAGGAGCTGCACCAAGACAGATTAGCTCGCCTTCGGGTGATTAAGAAGAAAAAGAAGATCCCAGAGTTCTCTTTCTAGGTTTAGGAGATTTATTTTACTTTCTTGTTAACCCTACTCGAAAGAGAGTGAGTGGCGGATTCAGAGATAGGCTATTCTTTCTTCAAGATAGCAGAGGGAAAGGCGAAGTCAAAAGTCTTTGAGGTCTAGGAATAAGCCATGCCATTGAATGGCTTGGTCGATCCTCTCGAAACTGCTTCAGTAGTTGGTAACTGGAGCTATCAGGATACTGAAGTTCCTGATGAACCACCGAGAGAAGGTCTCGAGTCCACGGAAACTCAGTACGTCTGCTATACTCTTGGGAGTCAGCCACCTTTTATCTTTTCTTCATCAGCCACTTATGCAGATAGGAAACCCCAACAAAGACTAGGCTAGCGCTAGCTTGGCTTGAAGACGGACTGATTGTAGTTTTAAAAAACCTACTTTCTTAGAAAAATCTCTAGCACTGAAGGAGGATGCTCTTGGTCCTGTCCTCTTCATCATCCTCCTTTCTTTGTGGGCTTTGCTAGCCACAAAGTAATCCCCAAGCCATTCCCATAAGCCCTCTCGCATCTTCAAAGCAGTAAATCATCTCCTGGCTCGGGATCTGGTGGTAAGCCCTTCCCAGATCAATAAACGAAAAGAGACTAGCACCAGCCAAGATCTTCTCCATGTCGTCCAAGCGGCAATCTTTCTTTTTTATTTTCTTGATGGTTCGAATATCAATGTACATTCTCTAGGTTCCATCCTTCTTATATCTTAGTAAGTCGGGTATAGCACAAGGGGCGTTAGCGGTAGTTAAGGGTCGAGCGAAGAAGCTCCTTTCTCCATCACGTGTAGCCTCTTTTCTTCATGCTCAGATGGGCTCCTCCTAGAGTATCATCGCTTAGATTAGCTCTACTCTCGTCTAGGACTAAAGGCTTGGTGGGTAGCTCACTAGCGAAGCGGTAGGAGTTTTCATCAATCCTTTCACACGCAAAATCTTCTTTTCTCTCAACGTACAGGGACAAAAGCTCAAAGACCAGTAATATGTAGATCTCGTGCTAAGGTAGGAGTACTTTATCGGTTTTACTCTAAAGGAAGACAATAGTGTAGGAGTACTTTATTATTTAAATAATCTATCTTTCTTATCATCACTTTTTTTTGGAAGAAGCCCTCATACCCTCTCTTCTTCCCCACCCCATCCCTATATTGATAGAGGTGGCCTCGCCTTTTCAGGCTATGTATCCAATACTTAATAAAATAAAGAACTACCAATCTTTTCAGTTCGGTGTGATGCAATTCTTTAGCGGGGAAGGAAGGGATTGAGCTTGAAGTCTTTCACGGATTGATGCCGAGACTAGATTCGAAACAAGACTTGGGCTTGTTTACTCTGCTCCCTACAAAAGGGCGTCAGTGCAGCGTTCGTTCCTGATTCCTGATCCCCTAACTTTGCTGACACTGAAGCCAATAGTCAGTAGCTTCGACATCCAAGGTCTGTCTTCCCTACCTGATCTGGTTTTCCCAGACGAGTAATCTTCTTCATCAGGCATCCTTCTCGGACTCGAAGTGGTAGCGGTACTGGAACGAGTTATTCCCTATGAGATATGCTTTCATTCAAGCAGTAACCTAAGATAGATAGCACTGGGTGAAAGGGCTTTACTTCTTCTTCTCTTTCTTCTTCTTTTTCGTTTTCTTTTCTCTTTTACGTTTGTGTGAATGAGTCAAACTATTCTCTATCTCTTACGTGTTCATCCTTTTTCTCTTTCTTCTTCTTATGATCTTCGAGTAATATTCTTTCTTTGTATCTCTCTTCAATCTCTCTTTCCTTCTGAGATAATAATTGATTAAGAATCTTATTTTCATTTTGTAGTAGTATTAAATCATTCCTTAGTGATTTTATTATTTGTTTACCTATGTGATCTAGGCATGACAAGTCTTTGACATCAATCGGATCAGTATCAACCCATACATCTCTGTGATATACTGCTATCCTCTTTGTCTCCAGCTTAATTCCAAGCCTGACCAATGTTTCTTTCTTGATAATGTTAAGAGTGTGCCAACCAATCCGGAAGTTTGCTTTAACCTGTACCTGTTCTGTACGAGATGGGTCTGCGTACTGTGACTCAAACCATTTAGGAGATACCATCTTTTTGGCTGGTCCCTTGTACTTGAGTACATTGGTTCCATCTATAGCGATGTAGAAATATGATTTCGGTGCTAAAAAGTATCCTTTCATGACTCTGTCCTCTAGCTTAAACTTACCTAAGACAGAAGAAGAAATCTCTTCTTTAGGTAGTGGCTGACCAAGCACAACTGAGTCAGTGTCCGTGTAGTAGCAGTCCTCTCTTGAGATATAAGGGTACATATAGATCCTAGCAGAGGCAGTGATCGCAGCAGCTAGTTGGACAGCTGAGTTCTTCGGTGGGTTCCAATAATCTTCGTCCTTCCCGGTATTGCTATGGTAGGCTACGATGTAGTTGTTCTCGCTAAGCATATCACCGAATATCAACTCACTATGCCTGATCAAATCATTGTATCTCTCTTCATCGCAGACCTCGGTTATAGTGCTTTTAGGGTTAATTCCAAATCTACCGTATAGCGAATTCATAAGGATCTTGTACACATAGGACAAGGACTCATTACCAGATTTCCTAGCATCTAACCTACTCTCAAAGAGTGAGCTAACAAAGTCCCTGAATGGACTTTCCATCCTCTCAAAGAGGTAGCCTGAGATTGGGAGCACAGTGTAGCCTAGGCCTCTTGCATACTTTAACTCCTCGCTATAGTAGACTCCAACAAATTCCCCGGTTGGAAAGATGAGAGTCTTATTCTTGTCTCGATAGGGAAGAAAGGGCTTATTGATAGTCTTCGGACATACCACATATGCCTCAATAAAGCCAAAGATGCTATCTAAGTCCTTACCTTCCAGATTTCCATGCCAGACAGGCTTGCCACCAGGCATTGGAAATTCCTTCATTACAAAGGGATAGAGAGAGTTCACATCGTAGTAGTATAGGTCCTCGCCATATGGCTTGTATGTATCTGTATGACCACCGTAGTAGGCACGCCTTATAAAGCAGTCTTCATTCATGTTTGGGATGTGGATTGGCCAATTATTTGCATCGTAGTATTTCATACGAAAGATGCTTAGAGCCAGTGAGGAAAGGGTAATCTTGCTTTCTATGTCCAACTTGTACAGCGTCCAATATATCTCTTGAGCTTTTTGCATTACACCTCCAAGGAGAAGGATGTCCTGCTTCATATAGTCTAACAAGCGTTTTTTCATACTAGCAAGATTTTAAAGTGTAACCTCTTCATAAGGGATTGATCCTTTCTGGCCAAGATCCGGGCATAGATTCTTAGCTAGGGAACTAAGTTTGCCAGGGAGTAGATTCAAGGAGTCTCTGAAGCGGAATAAAAGTTTCTTATCCCGATACACTGCTAACTCGTAAAGCCTATGGTTCCTCATCAGTGGTTTTAGCTTGTAGCTCTTGTGATGACATGCTAGGTGCTTTAGCAAGAGAATACCATCGAATCTAGAGAAGTTGTGGAAGTAAATTGTTAAAGTTGATTGTTCTTGTCTAACAATCGTTGATATCCTTAATATCAAGTCATAAAGTACCTTAGTACTCCTTTCTTCAAAGGAATCCAAGATTATAGAGTAGTCTTCACTGAAGTAGGTATCAATCATAATATCATTGATCTGTTCACCGGGACGAACCATCATGAGACCTGCAGCATAAGGCTTATGAACGTTATCGATCAGTATAGTCTCGGTATCGGCTACCATGAAAGCTTTCAGCTCAGTCCGACATGGTTTGAGTGCTGTGATATGGGTTGGATGGCTACGCTTACTATTCTATTTCGGATCTCTCTTGCTCTTATTGGCTCGATCTCACTCAATCCGCCTTGAATGATTGAAGAAAGGGAGCTATCTCTCTCCTCTGAAGATAGGGAAGGCCTATCCATCTTTTTGCTGTCCATATAGACTCGGATCATGAGTCGAACTATATAATCTCCGTCGTAGATTTCTTCATATTTCATAATATATCGAGATATATGAGCATAGACCTCACTCTTAGGAATTTACTTACAATCTTGATAAGTCAAGGGGATAGCATGACCTAGCGTAAATGAGATCTCCTCTCCGTAAGATCGCTTCATTGTTAAGGAAATAGTGAACTTACCGTAACCAGATAAGGATGGGTAAGCAAACTGGATTAAGAGATCCATGGTCGCAAGACTGAGTAGGTCAATCTCGTTAACAAGAGGGTAAGGATCGAAGAAGTGATGTGAAGCAATGATTAACCCAGGATGAGGATCTTGGTGTGTTGTTCGCTCAATCTTTTGATAGAAGCGATTCAATAACGGTCCTCTAGTAGCGCACTCCGTAGTGTATGCCTTCATATCATGCTTCATACTTAATAGTGTACGCAGTAATTGGGTATTCCCTTCCCACCACTTCTTAGCTTTAACTTGAACTTTTCCCACTTTTTTTCATGAGCTATCCATAAATCCATAGGGTTAGGGGATTTAAAATCACCGCATACAATACGAGTATAGTTATCGTAAGAGGTCAGTATTCCCGAGATCCTTTCTT